CAGACGAGGTAGAACCATCTCTATTAGTATAGATAAGATGACAGACTCATTTTCTGTATTATCAATAGGATCAATTATAACAAGTCACACACTCATATTCCGGAAATACAGAAAGAAATTCCGCGATCGAACTACCAAAAGGGAAGTTAGAAATAGAAAACGGAATCCTAAAAATTCACTTTCTATTGAAAAATTAGAACAGATTTTTGGATTTCGTTTTATTTTGTTGTGGATTTAATTCATTGAAATTCCATCCAGTAAAACGGAAGAATTATAAATTTCCAAAATAATAGATAAGAATACTGCAAATAACGCCATTGCAATTCCCATCAAAGGAGTAGTTCCCCACCCAGGAGCTACTTTACCATATTCCGAATTCAACGGTTTCAATAAAACCCCTATGGTAGTAGGTTTTGGACGAAATTTAGAACTATCCTCAACGGTTTGTGTAGCCATAAATCCGATTATATTCATTGAGATATGTTGACTTTGTATACCATTCCGTTGTAAATAAATTATTTTATAATAGATCCATTATGGTCTTAAAATTATAAAAATTATATAATAATGGAAACAGCAACCCTAATCGCCATCTTTATATCTGGTTTACTTGTCAGTTTTACTGGGTATGCTTTATATACCGCTTTTGGGCAACCCTCTCAACAACTAAGAGATCCCTTCGAGGAACACGGGGACTAGTCGAAGTAATGAGCCTTCCTTCTCATAGGCAAGGCTCATTACTTCAATTGAGATAATGAAAAATCATTTCATCTTTTTAGTTTGAATTTTAGGGGGTTCCCTAAAAAAGATAGCGAAAAAAATTATCCCTAGAGTCGAGACTAATAGAAATGTATAAACCAATGCTTCCATAGATTCGATTGTGGTTGACAATTATAGCTTCCATACCTGTTTAATTAGAATTAGTTTCCCGATAATGATAAAAAAGAAAGAGTAAACAAAAAAGGGAGCGGTGATTCAAATCAAGATTGCGCTAGTATCCTATGTCAAATCAAAAAAGAAATATAGGCAAAAAATTACAATAACAAAGCAATGTTGGATTAAACTCCTTGTCTTCTTGTAGTTGGATCCCCAATTTTTTGGAATGCGCCAAATTCGACTTGAAGATCCAAATCAGGGTCAATACCAGCAAAAACATCTCTGAACAAGGTTCTAGACCCATGCCAAATGTGTCCGAAAAAAAAGAGTAGGGCAAAGGAAGCATGTCCAAAAGTAAACCAACCTCTCGGACTACTACGAAAAACGCCATCTGATTTCAAAGTAGCACGGTCTAATTCGAAAATTTCACCCAATTGAGCACGCCTAGCATATTTTTTCACAGCAGCAGGATCGCTATAACTAACTCCGTTGAGTTCACCACCGTAAAACTCAACAGTTACACCTACTTGTTCAACGCTATACTTAGATTCTGCTCTTCTAAAAGGAACATCAGCTCTAACAATTCCGTCCCCATCTATTAAAACGACCGGAAAGGTTTCAAAAAAAGTAGGCATACGACGTACAAAAAGTTCATGTCCTTCTTTATCTCTAAAAACGGGGTGTCCTAACCATCCAACAGCTATTCCATCGCCATTGTCCATTGAGCCCGCTCTAAATAATCCTCCTTTCGCCGGATTATTCCCAATATAATCATAAAAAGCCAATTTCTCAGGAATTTTCGACCAAGCTTCTGATAAACTTTGATTTTCGGCTAGCCCAGTACTTACTCGTCGGTATATTTCTTGCTGAAAGTATCCCTGATCCCATTGATAACGGGTGGGGCCAAATAATTCGATCGGAGTAGTTGCTGAACCATACCACATAGTTCCGGCAACAACAAAAGCTGCAAAAAAGACAGCAGCGATACTACTAGAAAGAACGGTTTCAATATTGCCCATACGTAATCCTTTATATAGACGTTGAGGCGGACGGACACTAAGATGGAATAGACCAGCTAATATGCCTAATGTTCCTGCTGCAATATGATGCGAGGCTATCCCTCCTGGAACAAAAGGATCAAAACCTTCCACACCCCATGCTGGACTTACAGGTTGTACTTTTCCAGTCAGTCCATAAGGATCGGACACCCATATTCCAGGACCGTACAAGCCTGTTACATGAAATGCACCAAAACCAAAACAAGCTAACCCGGAAAGAAATAAATGAATGCCAAAAATCTTCGGCAAATCCAACGAAGGCTTTCCTGTACGTTCATCAGAAAATATTTCTAGATCCCAATACACCCAATGCCAAATAGCTGCCAAAAAGCACAAGCCAGAAAACATAATATGCGCTCCGGCCACACCTTCGTAACTCCAAATGCCGGGATCTTTTATAGTTCCTCCTGTAATACTCCAACCACCCCATGAATTGGTTATTCCTAAACGAGTCATGAAAGGTATAACAAACATACCCTGTCTCCACATTGGATCAAGAACGGGATCGGAGGGATCAAAAACTGCTAATTCATATAGAGCCATTGAACCGGCCCAACCAGCAACCAAAGCTGTATGCATGATATGGACAGAAATCAACCGACCGGGATCATTCAATACAACGGTATGAACACGATACCAAGGTAAACCCATGGAAATACCCCTTTAATCAAAGAAAAAGAACACTATGTTACTTTATTGCATTGGAAAAGACTATGACTATGCAATGGACCCCTTTTGTTCAATGGGTTACCTTGGAACAAGAGTTAATGCTTGTTCTATTCTGTTGGTAATAATCGAACAATTGTGTTTGTAGGAACAAAGAGAAACAAATCTATTCTATACTCGATAAGTAGCAATACGCAATGGGGAGTTGATACCATTGTCTACCAGTAAATGCTTTCATACCCGTTTATTGTTGAAAGGCTATATTGGTAAGAATTTTCCTTTATTTTTTCTGTCTTTTCAAACTAAACCTTTCTAATCTATGCAGAAAATAGAATAAAGTTTGATATTATAAAGACAATAATTATTATTATTACGTTTCCACATCAAAGTGAAATAGAGTCATTTATTTTTTTTCATTTAATGCCTATTGGTGTTCCAAAAGTTCCCTTTCGAAGTCCTGGAGAGGAAGATGCATCTTGGGTTGACGTATAGTGCGACTTGTCAGATATATTGGGTCATATGGGGTTTCCCCGTTTTCTCTCCCGATTGAGATATCCTCCCTTTCGCCCAAGAAAGATTGATTGAATCATCCAAAATTTGGAGCGTGAAAGAAATACAATTAAATCTATTTTTTAGTTTTTAGGGGAATTTAGATTAATATTATCAGTTAGAATTTTTTATGGTTGGCTCGGTTGGACTAACAAAATAAAGTATCCAGGCTCCGTTTATAAAAAACCCAATCCCAATTGGTAATATATTGCAGATTACTACTTGTATTATCTAGTTTATTTACTTTAACTCTTAAAATTCTTAATTGTTTCGATTTAAAATAGAAAAAGAGCGATCTCAATCTTAATAACTCGAATAAAGGAATGAATAGGTTAAATATTGAAACTGATGAAAGAAAAGATATGAAATAAACAAAAAAACAAGTGGTATTGGAAACATTTGTCCTATATGGGCAAATAGAAATCGGACAGATCTTTACCCGGAGTAGAGAAAAAACCTAAAAAAATTAAGGAGACCCATTCAAAAACAAGAAAATGACATCGTGATTTGTATTGGATCTCGATGATATGATACATCAATGAAAAGTAAGTTCGATAAGGTTAGTAAATTTTATTTTGTTTTTTTCGATTATAGAATATAGAATCTAGACATTGATTTTTTTCACAATTTTGTTTGAGCCGTATGCATCAAAAGGTGCATGTACGGTTCCTAAGGGATACCATTTTACCCTAATCAACCGACTTTATCGAGAACGATTACTTTTTTTAGGCCAAGAAGTCGATAGCGAGATCTCGAATCAACTTATTGGTCTTATGGTATATCTCAGTATCGAGGACGATACCAAGGATTTGTATTTGTTTATAAATTCTCCAGGCGGGTGGGTAATACCCGGAGTAGCTATTTATGATACCATGCAATTTGTGCGACCAGATGTACATACAATATGCATGGGGTTAGCGGCTTCAATGGGATCTTTTATCCTGGTCGGAGGAGAAATTACCAAACGTTTAGCATTCCCTCACGCTTGGCGCCAATGAGTTTTTAGTTTGAGTGAAAAAAAAGACTATGCCTTCACCATATGAAATATTAAATTTAAGTAATAATAGCATGGCACTTTGAATTCGATATGAGACCCTTTTTTCTATTTTAGTTTCAAAACATTTGATTATGTATCGAAAGAGTAGTATGAAGAGTATTCCAGATTTTCTATCAGGAGTCCTTTTTAGCGTCACAAACCCTTTTTCATAAAAAAAGACTCTATTTAAGTTTGAAAGAGTACAAAAAAATTTCCTTATTTTTCGGATCAAAAAGGAACTTTGGGATTGCTGAACTACAGATAAAATAAATATATAAAGCAACGGAGCCATCATAGTATTTTTGAGTTCCTACAAAAAGAAGGGTGGTAATTGGATAATTTACTGATCTGGATCTGATCGATTCTATTGATTTCTTCAACGGAAAAATAAAAGTAAATTTCATTGTCGAGCCGTATGCAATGAGAAAAAGATGCACGTACGGTTGTTCAATTCTATCTTTTCTATCTTTTTTATTGTTATTCCGTATTTCTTCTCTTCACCTAATTGTGCGAAATAGAAGAACTTTTTTTATGGTATATCATCAGGGTAATGATTCATCAACCCGCAAGCTCGTTTTATGAAGCCCAAACGGGAGAATTTCTCCTGGAAGCGGAAGAACTCTTAAAATTGCGCGAAACCCTCACAAAGGTTTATGTACAACGAACGGGCAAACCTTTATGGGTTATATCCGAAGATCTGGAAAGGGATGTTTTTATGTCAGCAACAGAAGCCCAAGCTCATGGAATTGTTGATCTTGTAGCGGTCGAATAAGACGAATAAAAAGAGTTTACCATTTGTAATTTTTTCTTATTACTAGGTTTACCAATTTGGGGTTAATATTCTATTAACTAGAAATACATTCGGTTAGGATTGATCTAAACCAGCCCATTATGTATATGATTCAACATGCCAACTATTAAACAACTTATTAGAAACACAAGACAGCCAATCAGAAATATCACGAAATCCCCCGCTCTTCGGGGATGCCCTCAACGCCGAGGAACATGTACTAGGGTGTATGTGTGACTCGTTCAGATTATGAGCTGGAACAAAAACAAATGAAAGGAAAAAACTTTTCCAGTATCAATGATCCGTACTGGTGAATAATCTAAAACTCCAGTCACTCTCTACAATTAATAAAATGACAAAATTCATCTATTGGGTATGAAATTTATGGTTTCTGTTGGTATAAATCGGATTTAAGATAAGAAAAAACTTCCCATCGGTACCGAACGTTATCCATTTAGCAGGGAATCCTATTTTAAGAGCAAAAAAATTATGCTCCCATTCTTGCAAGAACGGACTAACAGGGTCAGCTATCCAGCTAATCTTCAAAATTAAATACCGTTACTGTATAGGTGGATCTCGTTGTGAAAGACCTATTACTGGAGAATTCATGGGTAGAGCCAAAAAGTTTGAACTGTACAAGTTATCAATAAGATTCTGGAAATGAAGTAAAGGGCTCCGGTGTATAGAAAGGACCTCACCGTTTAAAAAGTAACCATAGAAACGAAGGAATCCACTATTTCTTTAATCATCTATAATTTAATTTGAATTTTTATTTATTTTTTTATTTACTTTTGTTTGATACATTTTTTTCTTGTTTCAAGACGGAATGTCGAAAAAAATAGTGGTTGGGAAGGTTATAGTAGCAAAAGCCATTGGAATTCTTATTTTATACATTGGAAAAATCCGTTTTGTTATTAATAGATCAGGAGGAGAAAAGAATAACTCAAAGAAAAAAAATCAATTAGTTATTCATCAAAGTTTCATTTATTCAATGACTAGAGTTAAACGAGGATATATAGCTCGAAGACGAAGAAAAAAAATTCGTTTTTTTGGATCAAGCTTTCGAGGGGCTCATTCAAGACTTACTCGAACTATTGCTCAACAGAAAATAAGAGCTTTGGTTTCGGCTCATCGGGATAGAGATAGGCAAAAGAGGGATTTTCGCCGTTTGTGGATCACTCGGATAAATGCAGTAATTCGCGAAAAAGGGGTATACTATAATTATAGTCAATTTATACACGATTTGTACAAGAGACAGTTGCTTCTTAATCGTAAAATACTTGCACAAATAGCTATATTAAATAGGAATTGTATTTATACGATTTACAATGAGATCATAAAAAACGAAGATTCGAAAGAATACCTCGAAATGATTTAAATTAAGTTCCCCGGAGTTTATTCTCCGGGAGTATAGAGTAGAAATTAGTCTGAGAAAATACGATAAATAGAAATAAATAAAAATCAACAAATCCATTCAAAAAAAAATTCCCAATTTTTATATTATCTTATGACGTGACAATCAAATTTAGATTCTTCTAGATTCTCCCATTTTTTTAGAACAAGACCGTATAAATATTAAATAAATAAAAAGAATAACTCTCCTTTTTTTATTTATTTTTGGTTCTAAAACTAGCAGTTCTAGTACTAGTAGTCGACTCGGTTCTTTCAAATTGTTTCTCATTATTAAGAAAAGGTAACAAAGATAAAATACGAGCTTGTTTTATAGCAATAGTAATTAATCGTTGTTGTTTCAAGGTCAATCTATTTACTCGCCTAGATAATATTTTTCCTTGTTCACTAATAAATCGACTAATTAAACTCATGTTTCTATAATCAATTCGATCCCCCGACCCAATCGGGGGCAAACGCCTACGAAACGATCTCTTGGATTTAATAAAGGGTCGCTTGGATTTATCCATAGTTTGTTTAGTTTATTCCTTAATAATACCGAAAATCCTATTTTTTAATTCTTATTTTTTTAGGTCCAGCCAAAATAGGATTCATTCGATTTGTTTATTTCTATTATATATATTATATATAATAATATATATGATAAAATCTTTAATTATAATAAGAAATTTTCTATAAAAAAAATCCTATATTTCGATCTATTTCTTTATCTCTCCATGAATTGTATGTTGGTAACAATAGGGACAGAATTTTCGCAATTCCAACCGACTAGGCGTATTGTGTCGATTCTTTTGAGTAATATATCTGGAAACACCTCTGGATCCCTTATTAAGACTCTTTCGAACACAACCAGTACATTCCAAAATGACTTTTACTCGGACATCTTTACCCTTAGCCATGAACCTCCTTTGTATATTTCATTCAAGCAACTTTTCTATTTAAAGAAAAAAATAGAAAAGTTGCAAAAATAGAAGTTGCTAACCAGAAATAGAATTCGAAAGATTTTTTTTGCAATCAAGAGAATAAGAATAATATATAAGTTAAGTAAAGAAATACTATGGAATCAAATTCAAAATTGAACTATATTTCTAATCACAGTATTTCATTCTATAATA